TTGTTCACCTCAATCAGAATTCCAATCCGAACTCAAAGATGGATTGGTGTTTTATTTGACAAATCCTAGAATCCAGGTTTTTGTGTCGTAAAAAAAAAAAAGAATCGGAAAATTTTTGTTTTTATTGAACGTGTTCATTCATTTTGACTACTTTAAGCGCATTTCTCAGAGTAATTTTGACTCCAACTCCACCCTCCCGGAGTTCATTCTCCGGGGAACCCCATTTAAATTATTTCGGTGTATTCTTTCCAATCCACTTTTTCTCTGATTTCATTGGAAATCATATAAAGACAATTCCTATTTGATATAGCTATTTGGGCCAGTATTTTACGATTAAGAAGTAACTGCCTCTTAGATAGATCATGTATAAATTTACTATAACTATAGGATACTCCCTTTTCTCGAATTACTGCGTTTATCCGAGTGATCCACAAACGACGAAAATTTCTCTTTTGCTTATCCCTATCCCGATGAGCCGAAACCAAAGCTCTTATTTTCTGTTGAGTAATAGTTCGAGTAAGTCTTGAATGAGACCCTCGAAAACTTGATGCAAATAAACGAATTTTTGTTCTACGTTTCCGAGCTATATATCCGCGTTTAACTCTAGTCATTGAATAAATAAAATTTTGACAAATAACTAAATTGATTTTTTTCTTTCAGTTATTATTTTTCCCGTCCTGGCCTCGCCTATTAATAACTAATAACCAAACGGATTTTTCCAATGTATAAAATAAAAATTCCAATGGCTTTGGCTACTATAACCTTCCCGACCACGATTTTTTGGTATTTTACTGCGAAATATGAAAGAAATAATAAAATTTCTTTTGCTAGGTGTCAAAAATCTAGTCAAAAAAAAGAATATAGAAATTAAATGAATAAAGAAATAGTGGGTTTCCTCGTTTCTATGGTTACTTCTTAAACGGTGAGGTCTTCTCTATACACCGGAGCCTTTGGCTTCATTTAATATTTCATCAATGTTCTTGGTAACTTGTATAGTTCACACTCTTTGGCTCTACCCATGAATTATCCAGTAATAGGTCTTTCACAAAGAGACCCACCTATACAGTAACGGTATTTAATTATGAAAGTTAGCTGAGTAGCTGACCCTCGTAGTCCGTTCTTGACCGGGCGAGAACTGTTTTTTTTTAATTTCAATAAGATTTTTCCGCTTAATGGATAATCAGTTGCTACCAATGGAGAATTGTTTCTCATCTTAAATTCAGGTGATTGGATTTGCACCAATGGAAACCATAAACTTTATATACAATAGAAGGATAGATTTGCTTGTTTTTAGATAGTGAGTGGAGTCCCTTCTTCCATTCTATCCTATTCACTGGTACTGATCATTCATACTGGAAGCGATTTTCTTGCCTTTTTTGTGTCAGCTCATGATCATGATCTAAACGAGTCGCACATACACCCTAGTACATGTTCCTCGACGCTGAGGACATCCCCGAAGGGCGGGGGATTTCGTGACATTTCGAATGGGCTGTCTTGTATTTCTAATAAGTTGTTTAATAGTTGGCATGTTGAGTCATATACATAATGGGCTGGTTTAGATTGATCCTAACCGGATTTTTTTATTTAATATTTATATAGTCAACTCGTAGATAAAATATCAAATCACGGATTTGCACAAAATTCATTTTTTTTCATTCAACTGCTACAAGATCAACAATTCCATAAGCTTGGGCTTCTGTTGCTGACATAAAAACATCTCTTTCCATGTCTTCAGATACAACCCATAAAGGTTTGCCCGTCCTTTGTACATAAACCTTTGTGAGGGTTTCGCGTAGTTTCAGCAGTTCTTCCGCTTCCAGGATAAATTCTCCCGTTTGGGCTTCATAAAAAGAAGCAGCAGGTTGATGGATCATTACCCTGATAATAGTTCTATCTAGTGTGATGAAAGAAACAGAAAAGAAAGATAAAGAATAATAGGAAAAAGGATAGAATTGAACAACCGTACGGGCATTATCTTTTATGCATTGCATACGGCTCTATAATCAAATTGACCCCTATTTTCCTGTTCAATAAAGATAAAAATAGAATCTATCAACCCCAGATGGGTAAATGATCAAAATGCCACCCTTCTTTTTTTGGAGAAGTTCAAAAATACTATGATGGCTCCGCTGCTTTCTATTTAAAAATGGATTCTTTTTTTTGTCTTTGATTCAGCAATCCCAAAGTTTCTTTTTGAGCCAACCAAAAAAGAAAAATTTGGTTTTTTTCGCACTCTTTTTTTATAACTTAAATATTGTTAAGAGCCCATCGGTGTGAAAATAAACAAGTTTGTGACGCTGAATTGGACTTCCGATAGATAAGAGAAAGTCGGAAATATCTTTTATCTCATACTACTCTCTCGATACATAATCAAATTTTTTTGAAAAAAAATTGCATATCGAATTCGAAGTGCCATGCTATTATTACTTAATATTCATATGGCGAAGGCATAGTTTTCTTTTTTCTCTCAAATAAAAAAACTTCATTGGCGCCAAGCGTGAGGGAATGCTAGACGTTTGGTAATTTCTCCTCCAACCAGAATAAAAGATCCCATTGACGCGGCCAATCCCATACATATTGTATGTACTTCTGGTCGTACAAATTGCATAGTATCATAAATGGCTACTCCGGGTATTACCCATCCGCCAGGGGAGTTTATAAACAAATAAAGATCTTTGGTCTCATCCTCGATACTGAGATATACCATAAGACCAATAAGTTGATTCGAGATCTCGCTATCAACCTCTTGGCCTAAAAAAAGTAATCTTTCTCGATAAAGTCGGTTGAGTAGGGTAAAATTGTTTCCCTTAGGAACCGTACATGCACCTTTTGATGCATACGGTTCAAAAAAATTGCGAAGAAAAGAATCAATGTATAGATTCCAGTCCGCTTTCTTTTATTTTTTGAGTTTTTCTAACTTTTTAATGAAAGGGTTTGTTTTTTCTTCGATTTTTCAATAAAGATGAATTTTTATTTCTTCTTTGATAATATAAAAAAGGGGTAAATAAACTTATCGAATTAACTTCTCATTGATGTATTCTTTCATCGAAATTCAATCCAAATCACGATGATATTTTCTTGTTCCTGAATGGGCCTCTTTCATCTTTTTAGGTTTCTGTTCTACTCCGGGTAAAGATCCGCCCGATTTTGATTTGCACATATAGGACAAACCTTCCCATCACCATTTCTTGTTGTTATGACTTTACAAATAATCATTTATGATACACGCAGTAATCATAGATATATTACCAATTGGGTTTTTCTAAACGGAGTCTGGATACTTCATTTTTTTGTCCAGCCAAAGCCAACCATAAATTAGTCTACTTGATATAATTCTATGAATTCCCCCAAATAATGCATTTAATTTCAGTTCATGCTCCAATTTTTGGATGATTCCATTTCTCTTTCTTGGGCGAAACAGAGGATATCTCGGTCGGGGGAGAGAACGGGGAAATCCCATATGACCCAATATATCTGACAAGTCGCACTATACGTCAACCCAAGATGCATCTTCCTCTCCAGGACTTCGGAAAGGTACTTTTGGAACACCAATAGGCATGGATTGAAAGAAAAAAGAATTAAATACTATATTTCACTTTGATGTGGAAACGTAACAATATGGTTTTATTGTCTTTATTTATAATATTGACTTTATCATATTTATTTTATCCATAGATTAGAAAAATTTAGAAAGAAAGACAAAATAAATAAAGGAAAATTTTTTCGAATAGATCTTTCTAATGATAAATGAAGGATGGACACATTTACTCATAGAAAATGGTATCAATCCACCATTGCATATTGGTACTTATCGAGTATAGAATAAATCTGCTTCTCTTTGTTCTTACGAACAGAATTCTTCCATTATTACGAATAGAATATAGAATCATAACCCTTGTTAGGAAATAATCTACTGAACAGGGGAAGTCTATAGGATACTCATAGTAGAACCTTTCCAATGCAATAAAGTTACGTAGTGTCTATTTTTCTTCGATAAAGGGGTATTTTCCATGGGTTTGCCTTGGTATCGTGTTCATACCGTTGTATTGAATGATCCCGGCCGGTTGCTTTCCGTTCATATAATGCATACAGCGCTGGTTGCTGGTTGGGCGGGCTCGATGGCTCTGTATGAATTAGCAGTTTTTGATCCTTCTGACCCTATTCTTGATCCAATGTGGAGACAAGGTATGTTCGTTATACCCTTCATGACTCGTTTAGGAATAACCAATTCATGGGGGGGTTGGAGTATCACAGGAGGAACTGTAACGAATCCGGGGATTTGGAGTTACGAAGGTGTAGCTGGGGCGCATATTGTGTTTTCTGGCTTATGCTTTTTGGCAGCTATCTGGCATTGGGTCTATTGGGATCTAGAAATATTTTCTGATGAACGTACAGGAAAACCCTCTTTGGATTTGCCCAAGATCTTTGGCATTCATTTATTTCTCTCCGGGGTGGCCTGCTTTGGTTTTGGTGCATTTCATGTAACAGGTTTGTACGGTCCTGGAATATGGGTGTCCGATCCTTATGGACTAACGGGAAGAGTACAGCCTGTAAATCCGTCGTGGGGCGTGGAAGGTTTTGATCCTTTTGTTCCGGGAGGAATAGCTTCTCATCATATTGCAGCAGGTACACTGGGCATATTAGCGGGTCTATTCCATCTTAGCGTTCGACCGCCACAACGTCTATACAAAGGATTACGTATGGGAAATATTGAAACCGTACTCTCCAGTAGTATCGCGGCTGTCTTTTTTGCCGCTTTTGTTGTTGCTGGAACTATGTGGTATGGTTCAGCAACTACTCCCATCGAATTGTTTGGTCCCACTCGTTATCAATGGGATCAGGGTTATTTCCAGCAAGAGATATATCGAAGAGTTAGCGCCGGGCTAGCCGAAAATAAAAGTTTATCAGAAGTCTGGTCTAAAATTCCTGAAAAATTAGCTTTTTATGATTATATCGGCAATAATCCGGCAAAAGGAGGATTATTCAGGGCGGGCTCAATG